CGTAAACATGATATATGAGTAAATAAATTCTAGCTATTTGCAAAGAAATAAAATCGGGATCGGGGCGAATGTCTGAAATGGAAAGTTAATGTATCTATATGGATGGAGATATCTATAGGAAATCATAGGAAGTGGATATTCTTATTTTATATCTAACCAATTCGATGAATTACTCCTAAAATAAAAGTTCACATCAGAATAGTGCTAGTTGATGAGAGTTACTTCGGAAACACACAAAAAAGTCAAATTCATTGGGGTTATTCTCTCAATTTCAATAAAATGTAACTAGATCTAGTATGAATTGGCGATCAGAACATATATGGATAGAACTTATAGCAGGGTCTCGAAAAACAAGTAATTTCTGCTGGGCCTTTATCCTTTTTTTAGGTTCATTAGGGTTTTTATTAGTTGGAACTTCCAGTTATCTTGGTAGGAATTTGATATCTTTATTTCCGTCTCCCCAAATCATTTTTTTTCCGCAGGGGATCGTGATGTCTTTCTACGGGATTGCGGGTCTCTTTATTAGCTCTTATTTGTGGTGCACAATTTCGTGGAATGTAGGTAGTGGTTATGATCGATTCGATAGAAAAGAAGGAATAGTGTGTATTTTTCGTTGGGGATTTCCTGGAAAAAATCGTCGTATCTTCCTCCAATTCCTTATGAAAGACATCCAGTCCATCCGAATAGAAGTTAAAGAGGGTATTTATGCTCGTCGTGTCCTTTATATGGAAATCAGAGGCCACGGGGCTATTCCTTTGACTCGTACTGATGAGAATTTGACTCCGCGAGAAATTGAGCAAAAAGCTGCTGAATTGGCTTATTTCTTGCGTGTACCAATTGAAGTATTTTGAAAAATGAACTGAAACTGAAAAGATTGAATGCTTTTTTTCAATATTTGGAATTAATATATTAGATATAGATAGATTATATGTTCTAGATTATCTTTTTTTTTGTTTTGTCAATCGATGGTTCTTTTTATCCCTTTTTGTACTTCTTAATTACCAAACGATTGGGACGCTTATCACGATAACCTTTTTGTCTTGTTTTGGTAGTCATTTTTTTTGATCATAATCACAATATTCTTCAGAAATTTATCTCAATTATTCCCGGACTATGCTATGGTATGGATAGTTTTTTTTTTTTCAAAAAATTGGATATTTTGATAGAAAGAGGGTTCTTTCGTTTCAAAACCCGAAATATTCATTACTTGAAGGGGCTCGTTAGTGCATTTCTTTATTGAAAGGAGTCACTTTCTTCGAATTTTAGCAACTGATATATTTGGAAACAATATCTTTATTCGAATTTGAAGTGCGAATTCGAAGTGGATTCCTTTTTCTTCCATTTCTGTATTATTTCTAAAGTCAAGTATTAACTACTGAATCATACACAAAAAAACAGGGAATAAATTCGCGGGCTCGATAACTTGTAATAGAACTTATCCTTGATATGAATATTCGTTAGTATCGTATGGCGTCGACGAATGGGGTGAGTTCATTAAAAATTCAAAGACGAAAAAATGGCAAAAAAGAAAGCATTAATTCCCCTTCTATATCTTGCATCTATAGTATTTTTGCCCTGGTGGATCTCTCTCTCATTTACTAAAAGTCTGGAATCTTGGGTTACTGATTGGTGGGATACTGGGCAATCCGAAATTCTTTTGAATGCTATTCAAGAAAAGAGTATTCTAAAAAAATTCATAGAATTAGAGGAACTCTTCCTCTTGGACGAAATGATAAAGGAATACCCGGAAACACATCTAGAAAAGCTTCGTATCGGAATCTACAACGAAACGATCCAATTGATCAAGATGCACAATGAAGATTGTATCTATACGATTTTGCACTTCTCGACAAATATAATCTGTTTCGTTATTCTAAGCAGTTATTCTATTCTAGGTAATGAAGAACTTGTTATTCTTAACTCTTGGGTTCAAGAATTTCTATATAACTTAAGCGACACAATAAAAGCTTTTTCCATTCTTTTATTAACCGATTTATGTATAGGATTCCATTCGCCCCACGGTTGGGAACTAATGATTGGCTCTGTCTACAAAGATTTTGGATTTGCTCATTATGAGCAAATTATATCTGGTCTCGTTTCTACCTTTCCGGTCATTCTAGATACAATTTTAAAATATTGGATCTTCCGTTATTTAAATCGTGTATCTCCCTCACTTGTAGTGATTTATCATTCAATGAATGACTGAAAAATGCTTCACTGATCCAATTCTAATGGTTGGGTGTTACTTTGTACATAAGAAAAACATTCAATTCAAAATTGTACTTATTCTTTCTACTCATACAAGGGATTCGATTCCTCCAATATTCCATTAAAATGATTTTAGTAAATAGCAGAATCATAGATAGGGAACTATACTAGACTAGGGACCTGCCTAATTTTATTGTATAAATTTTCGATACCAATGATTGGACCATGCAAACTATAAATACCCTTTTTTCTTGGATAAAGGAAGAGATTACTCGATCCATTTCCGCATCGC